GATAAAAATCCTATATCCTTTTCATTTGAAACCTTGGCACAGATCTAAGCTACGACTCTCTGATAGAGATCGAAAGCAACAAGATGATTTTGATTCTTGTTTTTTAACAGTTTTGGGAATGGAAGCGGAATATCCTTTTGGTCCTCCGCGAAAAACACCTTCCTTTTTTGAACCCATTTTTAAAGATATAGACTATAAAGTCGAAATCAGAAAATTCAATTTTAGAATTCGAAGAGCTTTAAAAAAAATAAAAAAAAAAGAAGCAAAAGTCTTTTTCTTTGTAAAACAAATACTAAAAGAACTTTTAAAAGGAAAGAAAATTCCATTATTTATAACGAGAAAAATATATGAATCAAATGAAACTGAAAGAGAAAAGGATTCTATAATCAGCAATAAGATAATTCATGAATCACTTAGTCAAAATCGACCTAAAGGTTTGACAAATTATTCACAGACAGAAGAAGAAATGAAACATAGAATTGATAGAAGAAACACAATCAGAAATCAAATAGAAATAATGAAAAAAAATAAAAAAACAGTAACGCTGAAAAAAAAAATAAATAAAAAGAATAATGGAGAAGCACTCCCAAAAATTTGGAAAATATTAAAAAGAAATAATATTGAATTAATAGTTAAAATTTTCATTGAAAAAATATACATAGATATCTTTCTATGTATCATTAATATGCGCAGAATCGCTCTACAACTTTTTATGGAATCAACAAAAAAAATTATTGAGAAATACATTGACAATAACGAAACAAATAAAGAAAAGATTAATAAAACAAAACAAAATCAAATTGACTTTATTTCGACTAGGACTATAAAAAAGGCTTTTGATAATCTTAGAAATAGTAAGCGGAAGTCAAATATTTTTTTTGAGTTATCTTACTTGTCACAAAAATATGTATTTTTAAAATTATCACAAACCCAGGTTATTAACTTCAATAAGTTAAGATCTATTCTTCAGTACAATGGACCGTCTTTTTTTCTTAAGAATGAAATAAAGGATTTTTTTGGAAGACAAGGAATCTTTGATTACGAAGTAAGACATAAGAAACTTCCAAATTATGGAATGAATCCATGGAAAAACTGGTTAAGAGGTCATTATCAATACGATTTATCTCAGATTACATGGTCTAGATTAGTCCCACAAAAATGGCGAAATGGAAAAAATCAATGCCAGCCATCTCAAAATAAGGATCTAAATAAATGGTATTCCTATGAAAAAGACCAATTATTTGATTACAAAAAAAAACAAAATTTGAAAGTCTATTTATTATCAAATAAAGAAGAGAATTTTCAAAAAAACTATAGATATGATCGTTTATCATATAAATATATTCATTCTGAAACTAATAAGAAGTCCTATATTTATAGATCATCATTAGAACCAAATAAGAAGCAAGAAAATTCCACCAGAAATAAAGAAAAAACTGTTAACATACTCAAAAATATTCCTATCAAGAATTATCTAGGAAAAAGTGATATTATATATATGGAAAAAAATACAGATAGAAAATATTTGGGTTGGAAATTGAATACAAATATTCAGGTTGAATCTAATAAGGACCAAATCCAAATAAGGGATAAAATTCCGAATAATGGTCTTTTTTATCTTCCGATTGATTCAAATTCCGAAATCAATTACAAAAGGGTCTTTTTTGATTGGATGGGAATGTCTTTTGATTGGATGGGAATGAATGAAAAATTCTTAATCTTAAATCGCCCCATATCAAATCCGAAATTTTTTTTATTTCCAGAGTTTTTGATACTTTATCATAAATATAAAGAGAAACCTTGGTTTATTCCAAGCAACTTACTTCTTTTTAATTTGAATATCAATCCAAATTTTAGTGAAAATCAAAATATCAAGGGAAAGCACGAAGAGGATGAGGATTTTTTCAATTTTAGTCCATCCAATTCAAAACAATATTTTGAATTAAAGAATCAAAACAATATTGAAGAATCCCTTTTAGAATCGATCGAAAAACTACAAATATTACTCAAAGGAGATTTTCCTTTGCAATTAAGATGGACTGGACGTTTGAATCAATTGAATCAAAAAATGATGAATAATATCCAGATATATGGTCTCCTGGTTAGCCTAATAAATGTAAGAAAAATTTCTATATCCTATATTCAAAGGAAAGAAATGAATTTGGATATAATGAGGAGACGTTTAAATCTTACACAATTAACAAAAAAGGGAATCTTAATTATGGAACCCGCCCGTCTATCTGTAAAAAATGACGGACAGTTTTTTATGTATCAAATCATAGGTATTTCGTTGGTTCATAAAAGTAAGCACCAAAGTAATCAAAGATACCGAAACCCCCAAAATGTTGCTAAGAATCATTTTGATGAATCCATTCCAAGACATAAAACTCTAAATAGATACAAAAAGAATTCTGATTTGCTTGTTCCTGAAAAAATTTTATCGTCTAGACGTCGTAGAGAATTGAGAATTCTAATTTCCTTCAATTTAAAGAATCAAAATAATGTGCATAGAAATAAATTCTTTTGCAAGGAGAACAAGATAAAAAACTGGAGTCAATTTTTGGATGAAAGTGAAAATTTTGACAGAAAAAAAAATGAATTAATAAAATTAAAGTTCTTTTTTTGGCCTAATTATCGATTAGAGGATTTAGCTTGTATGAATCGCTATTGGTTTGACACCAATAATGGGAGCCGCTTTAGTATGTTAAGGATATATATGTATCCCTAATTTCAATTTTTGAGTTTCCTATATCTTCTATTGTTCTATCAATCATATTTTTCATTTTTTCTGCTGTCCGTGATCTGTAATATCCATGTTATATGCAAGTAACCCGATGCACACATGTACTGTCTTACATCCCAGTTTAGGATAAAAAATAAGGAAATGGCGTATCAATTAAAGCTATAAATTAATCAGCAGAATCTTTGTACTAAACTATTTGCTATCGTCTTTTTGTATCACTATCCAAATGAACTCAAAAATCGGATTAATTAATGATTAATTAATGTTAATTGATAAATTAATTAATGTTAATTGATAAAATGAATATAAATAAACTATGATTATTGTGTATACTACATTAAAATTTCTGACATTATTATTACTGATCAATAAAATCAATATCTGTAAAAAGGGGAGTGTCAAATTCTTTTATGGTAAAAAATTCATTTATTTCCATTATTTTGAAAGAACAAGAAGAAAACAAAGAAAACAGAGGATCTGTTGAATTTCAAGTAGTAAGTTTCACCAATAAGATACGGAGACTTACTTCACATTTGGAATTGCACAAAAAAGACTATTTATCTCAGAGAGGTCTGCGGAAAATTCTGGGAAAACGCCAACGGTTGCTGGCTTATTTGTCAAAAAAAAATAGAGTGCGTTATAAAGAATTAATAGGGCAGTTGGATATTCGAGAAAGAAAAACTCGTTAATTTGAAGAGTTAGTTTGAATGATTCGCTTAAAGTTTGATGAACTTCTTTTCGCTTTCAGCAATTCATGCAAGAATGAATCGGGAAAAACCTATGACTGTACCATCTACAAGAAAAGACCTCATGATAGTCAATATGGGACCTCACCACCCATCAATGCATGGTGTTCTTCGACTCATTGTTACTCTAGATGGTGAAGATGTTATTGACTGTGAACCAATATTGGGTTATTTACACAGAGGTATGGAAAAAATTGCGGAGAATCGAACAATTATACAATATTTGCCTTATGTAACACGTTGGGATTATTTAGCTACTATGTTCACAGAAGCAATAACTGTAAATGCGCCAGAGCAATTAGGCAATATTCAAGTCCCTAAAAGGGCCAGTTATATCAGAGTCATTATGTTGGAGTTAAGTCGTATAGCTTCGCATTTGTTATGGCTTGGCCCTTTTATGGCAGATATTGGGGCGCAGACTCCTTTCTTCTATATTTTTCGAGAAAGAGAATTAATATATGACCTATTCGAAGCTGCCACCGGTATGCGGATGATGCACAATTTTTTTCGTATTGGTGGAGTCGCTGCTGATTTACCTCATGGCTGGATAGATAAATGTTTGGATTTTTGCGATTATTTTTTAACAGGAATTGCTGAATATCAAAAGCTTATTACACGGAATCCCATTTTTTTAGAACGAGTTGAAGGAGTAGGCATTATTGGTGGAGAGGAAGCAATAAATTGGGGTTTGTCGGGACCAATGCTACGAGCTTCCGGAATAGAATGGGATCTTCGTAAAGTTGATCATTATGAGTGTTACGATGAATTTGATTGGGAAGTCCAATGGCAAAAAGAGGGGGATTCGTTAGCTCGTTATTTAGTACGAATCAGCGAAATGACAGAATCCATAAAAATTATTCAACAGGCCCTAGAAGGAATTCCGGGAGGGCCTTATGAAAATTTAGAAATCCGCCGCTTTGATAGAGTAAAAGATACTGTATGGAATGAGTTTGACTATCGATTCATTAGTAAAAAACCTTCTCCGACTTTTGAATTGTCGAAGCAAGAACTTTATGCGAGAGTCGAAGCACCAAAGGGAGAATTGGGAATTTTTTTGATAGGAGATAAGGGTGTTTTTCCTTGGCGATATAAAATTAGGCCGCCGGGATTTATTAATTTGCAAATTCTTCCTCAGTTAGTTAAAAGAATGAAATTGGCTGATATTATGACGATACTAGGTAGTATAGATATCATTATGGGAGAAGTTGATCGTTAAAATGATAATTGATACAACAGAAGTACAAGCTATCAATTCTTTTTCTAGATTGGAATCCTTAAAAGAGGTCTATGGGATCATATGGGTGCTTATCCCTATTTTTACTCCTGTATTAGGAATTACAATAGGTGTACTAGTCATTGTTTGGTTAGAAAGAGAAATATCCGCGGGTATACAACAACGTATCGGTCCTGAATACGCAGGACCTTTGGGAATTCTTCAAGCTCTAGCAGATGGTACCAAATTACTTTTCAAAGAGAATCTTCTTCCATCTAGAGGAGATACTCGTTTATTT